CGATCGGATCTAGTCATTAAAAAGAATCGATTCGATACATTTCTTATGTACCCATAGGTGCTATATTGGATTTGAATCAGATTTCGGATCAATCTATATTGATTGACTGCCTCCGTGATGTTGTTGCTAGCAAATACCGCTGTTTTTAGTTTTGGATCTTCCAAATCATTCCCGCAGTAGATCCGGACCGATTTTTTTCTGATCCTTCGATAAAAAGATTCATTCTCCTCATAAAAAAGAGGAGGTAGAACCAATAAAGATTTCTTTTTCGATTCATCTCTGGAGTTGAATACCTCATTCAAGAATTTTTTTTGATCCAACCCGTAGGAATCAATAGAAAAGGCAAATCCCCTATGATACACCAGATCCGGCTCGGTTATTGATAGAGTGAATAGATCCGCCATTTCTTGAAATCTCTCTTCTGATTCAAAATCGTGGTGTAACGTGTATCCCCCTTTGTTCCGGTCATGGAATAGATGAAATAAATCCAAAAATAGATTTTTGTTCAAGAATGAAATCTTATTGGAACTGTCCATATCTGGTTCATCCTTCGGAACCATATCACATCCCGTATCTGATGAAATAGGATGAATTGAGACGGTATTTTGTAAATACGTAATTATCTTGAATATATCAACCATTTCTTTATTTTCCGATCGCCTGGAAGGGACAAAAGAAACATCTTGTTTTTTCTTCAAAAATTTCTGATCTCTAGTGGACCTCTCAGTAGGATTCGAACCCAGATGAAGTTCTGACCATCTGTCAGAGAAAAAAGAACGAATTGATCTTGTAGGATTTCCAAGAAATTCTTCGATTTCTTTCGGAAGCAGATGATTATTCATCTGCTTCTCACGTTTCGTGAATAGCCGGGACATTGAGGAAGATCCAAAAAGGCATTTCGGGAATCGATCTGATTCTATCTCTGTTCGTTCCGTTTGAAGAAAGGAAGGATCCCAAAGAATCGATCTTTCTTTTAGTTGTTGAATCTCTGTTTGATCGATCAATGTGTGATATTCTGAATCCTCATTTCTAATGGAATCGAAATGATCTCTGGATTGATCAGAAGATCCTTTCGATTGGCTAGAATCCGTTACTTGAACGAAAATAGATCTTGTGGAATCATATTGAATATTTGACAATACATTCCGTACCCTGCTAAAAAACCGATCCTTGTTTACCAACCACACATTATTGTCTAACCAAATCCAATTCTCTCTCGATACGTTCCTCAAAAAATCCGATTCGTGCTGATTCTTCCCCCAACTAACGAAGAGATCTTGGCGGAATTGCCACATATGAAATTGAGCACAATTTTGCAAAGAAATACCCCACTTGTTTCTCGAGAAGAGATGGGAAACATGCTCAATATCATTTGATTGAATAGTTGCCTCAGCTCCTTGTTGTTTGAAGAAACCCCCCCCTTCAATTGGTCTTTTTTCACGAAAAGCAGACATGAGATAACAAATCAAGTCTTTCCCTAAGATTTCGAATAGCTGTCCCGAATTCAAGTTGATTATGTTTCGCTTCTTCCTCGGAGAAAGACGATCAAACAATTCCCAATCATGGTCCTTGCGGATCGGATCATCCGTATAGGATAAAAAAAGAAACTCCAGATATTTGCTATCTTTCTCTTTGAATGAGATCTCAATTCCAGCTATGGTTTCATTAGCTATCTTACAACTAGAATCCCTCTTTTTTCCGATCCGGTTCCTCCACCACCGCGAACCCCGGTTCGATTCAGGCATGATACGCTTTTTATTTATTGGGAGAACCCAAGTACTCTCTTGCGGATCCATGAAACAACTCTCAGAAATCTTTTTCCCTTTTGGAAGATACAGGAGCGAAACAATCAACCTATTGATATTGGAAGACCAAAAAGATTCTTCCAATGTCTCATTTCTGGGTCCGATGGAATTCATAGGTATAGGAAGAAGCCCCATCAAATAGAGATTTTTTCTTTCGACCATCTTTCGATTGTTAATACGAGATATAAGGACCACTACTACAAGCAGTACTACACCTTTGATCGTGAAATATCGATTGCTTGTTGAACCCTGTGAATCACGTGAAAGTAGGATACTCCAAATTCGGGGGTCAAAGAGTTTCATAAAACGTTCTTGGTGGAAAAAAATGGGAGTGAAAGATCCCACTGAATCGAATTTGATCCATGAATCTAAGAAATAGTGAGAATTCTTGATCTCTCTCAATATCTCTCTCAATTCGAAGATCCAGGATTTGAATTGATGTCGTTTCATTGATTCCTCCTAAAGATTTTCATTGATTCCTCCTAAAGATTTCATTTCAATTGGAATTTGGTTATTCACGATGTACGATGAGCCCTGTTAAGCATCCATGGCTGAATGGTTAAAGCGCCCAACTCATAATTGGCAAATTCGTAGGTTCAATTCCTGCTGGATGCACGCCAATGGGAACGTTCAATAAGTCTATTGGAATTGGCTCTGTATCAATGGAATCTCATCATCCATACATACCGAATTGG